AATTCCATTGGACCCAGAAAGGAGACATTGGAAGAATCTTTTTGGTCTTCCAATAGAAATAGGTTGATTGTTTCGCTCCTGTATCTTCCAAAAGGGAAAAAGATTTCTGAGAGTTGTTTCATGGATCCGCAAGAGAGTACTTGGGTTCTCCCAATAAATAAAAAGCGTATCATGCCTGAATCTAACCGGGGTTCGCGGTGGTGGAGGAACCGGATCGGAAAAAAGAGGGATTCTAGTTGTCAGATATCTAATGAAACCGTAGCTGGAATTGAGATCTCATTCAAAGAGAAAGATAGCAAATATCTGGAGTTTCTTTTTTTATCCTATACGGATGATCCGATCCGCAAGGACCATGATTGGGAATTGTTTGATCGTCTTTCTCCGAGGAAGAAACGAAACATAATCAACTTGAATTCGGGACAGCTATTCGAAATCTTAGGGAAAGACTTGATTTGTTATCTCATGTCTGCTTTTCGTGAAAAAAGACCAATTCAGGGGGAGAGTTTCTTCAAACAACAAGGAGCTGGGGCAACTATGCAATCCAATGATATTGAGCATGTTTCCCATCTCTTCTCGAGAAACAAGTGGGGTATTTCTTTGCAAAATTGTGCTCAATTTCATATGTGGCAATTCCGCCAAGATCTCTTCGTTAGTTGGGGGAAGAATCAGCACGAATCGGATTTTTTGAGGAACGTCTCGAGAGAGAATTGGATTTGGTTAGACAATGTGTGGTTGGTAAACAAGGATCGGTTTTTTAGCAAGGTACGGAATGTATTGTCAAATATTCAATATGATTCCACAAGATCTATTTTCGTTCAAGTAACGGATTCTAGCCAATGGAAAGGATCTTCTTCTGATCAATCCAGAGATCATTTCGATTCCGTTAGAAATGAGAATTCAGAATATCACACATTGATCGATCAAACAGAGATTCAGCAACTAAAAGAGAGATCGATTCTTTGGGATCCTTCCTTTCTTCAAACGGAACGAACAGAGATAGAATCAGATCGATTCCCGAAATGCCTTTTTGGATCTTCCTCCATGTCCTGGCTATTCACGGAACCTGAGAAGCGGATGAATAATCATCTGCTTCCGGAAGAAATCGAAGAATTTCTTGGGAATCCTACAAGATCAATTCGTTCTTTTTTCTCTGACAGATGGTCAGAACTTCATCTGGGTTCGAATCCTACTGAGAGGTCCACTAGAGATCAGAAATTGTTGAAGAAAAAACAAGATGTTTCTTTTGTCCCTTCCAGGCGAGCGGAAAAGAAAGAAATGGTTGATATATTCAAGATAATTACGTATTTACAAGATACCGTCTCAATTCATCCTTCGGAACCAGATCCGGGATGTGATATGGTTCCGAAGGATGAACCGGATATGGACAGTTCCAATAAGATTTCATTCTTGAACAAAAATCCATTTTTTGATTTCTTTCATCTATTCCATGACCGGAACAAGGGGGGATACGCGTTACGCCACGATTTTTTTGAATCAGAAGAGAGATTCCCAGAAATGGCGGATCTATTCACTCTATCAATAACCGAGCCGGATCTGGTGTATCATAGGGGATTTGCCTTTTCTATTGATTCCTACGGGTTGGATCAAAAAAAATTCTTGAATGAGGTATTCAACTCCAGAGATGAATCGAAAAAGAAATCTTTATTGGTTCTACCTCCTCTTTTTTATGAGGAGAATGAATCTTTTTCTCGAAGGATCAGAAAAAAATCGGTCCGGATCTACTGCGGGAATGATTTGGAAGATCCCAAACTAAAAACAGCGGTATTTGCTAGCAACAACATAATGGAGGCAGTCAATCAATATAGATTGATCCGAAATCTGATTCAAATCCAATATAGCACCTATGGATACATAAGAAATGTATCGAATCGATTCTTTTTAATGAATAGATCCGATCGCAACTTCAAATATGGAATTCAAAGGGATCAAATAGGAAATGATACTCTGAATCATATAACTATAATGAAATATACGATCAACCAACATTTATCGAATTTGAAAAAGAGTCAGAAGAAATGGTTTGATCCTCTTATTTCTCGAACTGAGAGATCCATGAATCGGGATCCTGATGCATATAGATACAAATGGTCCAATGGGAGCAAGAATTTCCAGGAACATTTGGAACATTTCATTTCTGAACAGAAGAATCCTTTTCAAGTAGTGCAAGTAGTGTTCGATCGATTACGTATTAATCAATATTCGATTGATTGGTCCGAGGCTATCGACAAAGAAGATTTGTCTAAGTCACTTCGTTTCTTTTTGTCCAAGTCACTTCTCTTTTTGTCCAAGTCACTTCTCTTTTTGTCCAAGTCACTTCCCTTTTTCTTTGTGAGTATCGGGAATATCCCCATTCATAGGTCCGAGATCCACATCTATGAATTGAAAGGTCCGAATGATCAACTCTGCAATCAGTTGTTAGAATCCATAGGTGTTCAAATCGTTCATTTGAAGAAATTGAAACCCTTCTTATTGGATGATC